TAACTATTGAGAGTGAAGATATTATACACAACGTGACTATTCCACCAAAAAGTTTTCTTTTAGTTCAAAACGATCAATATGTAGAATCAGAACAAGTTATTGCTGAGATTCGCGCGGGAACATATACGTTTAATTTAAAAGAGAGGGTTCGAAAACATATTTATTCTGACTCAGAGGGAGAAATGCACTGGAGTACCGATGTATACCATGCACCGGAATTTACATACAGTAATGTCCATCTCTTACCAAAAACAAGCCATTTATGGATATTATCAGGAGGTTCGTGCCACTCTAGTGTAGTCTCTTTTTCGCTTCAAAAGGATCAAGATAAAATTAACGTCCATTCTCTTTCTGCTGAAGGAAGATCTATTTCTAGTCTGTCAGGAAATAATGATCAAGTAAGACTAAAATTCTTTAGTTCAGATATTTTTGGTAAAAAAAAAAAAGAAAGCGAGATTCCTGATTATTCAGAATTTAATCGAAGGGGTCATTGTAATCTCATATATCCTGCTATTCTCTACGAAAATTCTTATTTATTGGCAAAGAAACGAAGAAATAGATTCATTATTCCATTCCAATCGATTCCAGAACTAGAAAAAGAGCTACTGCTTCCTTCCGGTATTTCAATTGAAATACCTGTAAATGGTATTTTTCGTAAAAAAAGTATTCTTGCTTATTTTGATGATCCTCAATACAGAAGAAAGAATTCCGGCATTACTAAATATGGGACTACGGAGGTGCATTCAATCCTCAAAAAAGAGGATTTGATTGAGTATCGAGGAGTCAAAGAATTTAAGCCAAAATACCAAATGAAAATAGATCGATTTTTTTTCATTCCCCAGGAAGTACATATTTTGCCCGAATCTTCTTCCATAATGGTACAGAACAATAGTATCATTGGAATAGATACACCAATCACTTTAAATATAAGAAGCCGAGCGGGCGGCTTGGTCCGAGTGGAGAGAAAAAAAAAACGGATTGAACTTAAAATCTTTTCTGGAGATATCCATTTTCCTGGAGAGATCGATAATATATCCCGGCACAGTGGTATCTTGATACCCCTTGGAACGGCAAAAAAAAATGATAAGGAATCAAACACAAAATTGAAAAATTGGATCTATGTCCAATGGATCACACCTAACAAGAAAAAGTATTTTGTTTTGGCTCGACCCGTAATCATATATGAAATAGCGGACGGTATAAATTTAGTAACACTTTTCTCCCATGATCTGTTGCACGAAAGGGATAATCTGGAACTTCGAGTTGTCAATTATATCCTTTATGGCAATGGCAACCCAATTCGGGGAATTTATGGCACAAGTATTCAATTAGTTCGGACTTGTTTATTGTTGAATTGGGACCAAGACAAAAAAAGTGCTTCTGTCGAAGAGGCCCACGCTTCTTTTGTTGAAGTAAATACAAATGGTCTGATTCGAGATTTCCTGCGAATCTATTTAGTGAAATCCCATATTTCGTATATCAGAAAAAGGAAAGATCCGTCAGGTTCAGGATTGATCTTTGATAAGAGGTCAGATCGCACCAATATCAATCCATTTAATTCTATTTCTTCCAAGGCAAGGATTCAACAATCACTTAGCCAAAATCAAGTAACTATTCGTACGTTGTTGAAGAGGAATAAGGAATGCCAATCTTTTCTAATTTTGTCATCATCTAATTGTTTTCAAATGGGTCCATTCAATGATGTAAAATATTCCAATGTAATAAAAAAAGAATCAATGAAAAGAGATAGTCTAATTCCAATTAGGAATTCCTCGGGACCTTTAGGATTAGGAAGAGCCCCTCAAATTGCAAATTTGTATTCATTTTACCATTTAATAACTTATAATCAGATCTCGGTAACTAAATATTTACAACTTGACAATTTAAAACAGACTTTTCAAGCGCTTAAATATTATTTAATGGACGAAAATGGTAGAATTTATAATCCCGATTCGTGCAGTAACCTCTTTTTGAATCCATTCAATTTGAATTTTCTCCATCATAATTATTGTGAAGAAACATCTAGAATAATTAGCCTCGGGCAGTTTATTTGTGAAAATTTATGTATAGCCAAAAGCGGACCGCACCTAAAATCGGGTCAAGTTCTAATTGTTCAAATTGACTCTGTAGTAATAAGATCAGCTAAACCCTATTTGGCCACTCCGGGAGCAACCGTCCATGGCGATTATGGAGAAATCCTTTACGAAGGAGATACGTTAGTTACATTTATATATGAAAAATCGAGATCTGGGGATATAACGCAAGGTCTTCCAAAAGTGGAACAAGTGTTAGAAGTTCGTTCGATTGAGTCAATATCGATGAACCTACAAAAGAGAATTGAGGGTTGGAACAAGCGTATAACAAAAATTCTTGGAATTCCTTGGAGATTCTTGATTGGTGCTGAGCTAACTATAGTGCAAAGTCGTATCTCTTTGGTTAATAAGATCCAAAAAGTTTATCGATCTCAGGGGGTGCAGATTCATAATCGACATATAGAAATTATTGTGCGTCAAATAACATCAAAAGTATTGGTTTCAGAAGATGGAATGTCTAATGTTTTTTCACCCGGAGAACTAATTGAATTGTTGCGGGCGGAACGAACAGGGCGTGCTTTGGAAGAAGCGATCTGTTACCGAGCTATCTTATTGGGAATAACGAAAGCATCTCTAAATACTCAGAGTTTCATATCCGAAGCGAGTTTTCAAGAAACTGCTCGAGTTTTAGCAAAAGCCGCCCTCCGGGGTCGTATCGATTGGTTGAAGGGTCTGAAAGAGAACGTTGTTCTAGGAGGGATGATACCCGTCGGTACGGGATTCAAAGGATTAGTGCAACGTTCAAGGAAACATACCAAGAGTCCTTTGGAAACCAAAACGAATAATTTATTCGAGGTGGAAATGAGAGATATTTTGTTCCACCACAGAGAATTATTTCATTTTTTCATTTCAAAGAATTTACCATGATACACCGAAAGAACCATTTCGAGGATTTAATGGTTCCTAAGAGCGGATTCACCCACTTTTTAACTATTTGCGGTCATTTTTTTTTTTAATAAAGATAATAAAATAACAAATAGAATAGAAAGAAATTTATGGCTTGAATCGTGGATCAACGGCCAATATCCGTTAGAGGTAGAAAAGGAGGTTCCATCGGAACAATTTTTTATTTCTATTTCAGGGCACCTCGTCTCTCTCTTTTTTTTCTTAAAAAAAGAAAGGAAGTGCGGATAAATAAATGACAAGAAGATATTGGAACATCAATTTGGAAGAGATGATGGAAGCTGGAGTTCATTTTGGTCATGGTACTAGTAAATGGAATCCTAGAATGGCACCTTATATCTCTTCAAAGCGTAAAGGTATTCATATTATAAATCTTATTAGAACTGCCCGTTTTTTATCAGAAGCTTGTGATTTAGTTTTTGATGCAGCAAGTAGGGGAAAACAGTTCTTAATTGTTGGTACCAAAAATAAAGCAGCGGATTCAGTAGCACGGGCTGCAATAAGGGCTCGGTGTCATTATGTTAATAAAAAATGGCTCGGCGGTATGTTAACGAATTGGTATACTACGGAAACGATACTTCATCAGTTCAGGGACTTGAGAACGGAACAAAAGATGGGGGGACTCAATCGTCTTCCGAAAAGAGATTCCGCTATGTTGAAGAGACAATTATCTCACTTGCAAACATATCTGGGCGGGATTAAATATATGACGGGATTACCCGATATTGTAATAATCGTTGATCAGCAAGAAGAATATACGGCTCTTCGAGAATGTATGATTTTGGGAATTCCAACTATTTGTTTAATCGATACAAATTGTGACCCGGATCTCGCAGATATTTCGATTCCAGCAAATGATGACGCTATAGCTTCAATCCGATTAATTCTTAACAAATTAGTATTTGCAATTTGTGAGGGTCGTTCTAGCTATATACGAAATCCTTGATTAATAATAAAAATAAATAAATTCTTTTGGGAACTCCATAGATTTCTGAAATCGGTTATGATTACTGAATTGCACAAAAGAGATACAAGTAGGGGTATTATGTAATTAGTTGGTATCCAAAATATATAAGTCAACTAAGCAAGGCGAAAAAGAGATGGTTGAATCAAAATAATTCTTTTTAAAGTTCCATTTTTTTTAGAGGGCAATATGAATGTTCTATTTTGTTCCATCAACACACTATTATTGTGTTATATCAACACACGAAAAGGCTTATACGATATATCCGGTGTGGAAGTCGGCCAACACTTATATTGGCAAATAGGAGGTTTTCAAGTCCATGCCCAAGTAATTATTACTTCTTGGGTTGTAATTGCTATCTTATTAGGTTCAGCCATTATAGCTGTTCGTAATCCACAAACCATTCCTACTGACAGTCAGAATTTCTTCGAATATGTCCTTGAATTCATTCGAGACGTGAGCAAAACTCAGATTGGCGAAGAATATGGTCCATGGGTTCCCTTTATTGGAACTTTGTTTCTATTTATTTTTGTTTCGAATTGGTCAGGCGCTCTTTTACCTTGGAAAATCATACAGTTACCTCATGGGGAATTAGCCGCGCCTACAAATGATATAAATACTACTGTTGCTTTAGCTTTACTCACGTCAGTAGCATATTTCTATGCAGGTCTTAATAAAAAAGGATTAGGTTATTTTGGTAAATACATTCAACCAACTCCAATCCTTTTACCCATTAATATCTTAGAAGATTTCACAAAACCCTTATCACTTAGTTTTCGACTTTTCGGAAATATATTAGCTGATGAATTAGTAGTTGTTGTTCTTGTTTCTTTAGTACCTTCAGTGGTTCCTATACCTGTCATGTTACTTGGATTATTTACAAGCGGTATTCAAGCTCTTATTTTTGCAACTTTAGCTGCGGCTTATATAGGCGAATCCATGGAGGGTCATCATTGACTAGTTTTCGAAATAGTCTTTTTTAACTTAAGTCTTACGCAATCTATGCGCGGATCAAGATAATCTGCTTAGGGAACATAATTTATATAAGTAATAGTCAAAAAAGTTTAAGTAGAGGTATTAGGGAATTGCAACAAACAAAAGGGGGAAGTAAAAAAAGGAAAGAGATCTAAAAGATCTTTTTCCTAAAATTCCAGTTCGGTCTATTTATATCCCCTCGAATGAATATTCTCTTTCTATTCTTTTATTCATTTCATTCCAATATTCAATATTATTAGATATTAGTAGTCATAATCTGACTAAGAATTCTTATCGTATTACTTATAGTATTAATAAGCCGTGCTGCTTAAAAAAAAGATGTTATTGTTATATAGAATAATTCCCATTCAAGTTGATTTCATCCAACTCACCGATTGACCAAAAGAGAATTTGAATAAATAATAAATTACATGAACTTCGATCAATCAAATACTGATATTTCGATGCAAGGATTCGATCTAACGACCTTGTCCATGTAGATTGATTGTACCCGCGTGGGCGAATAATAAAAGAAAAAAAAAGATTTACAAAAAAACTAAATTTAAATAAAAAAAAATGGATTGGTTAGGGGAGGGGAGGGGAGGCCAAACTAGATGTATGTAATCTAATTACTATAAGACAACTCTTGTGAATGTTTCGAAGAATGATTCTATAATCCGATTGCTAAGATATGAATGGTTGATTTACGTTATGGAAGAAACACATGTATATGTGATATTAGATAGGGCTTCCAATGGAAGCCCTTCCGTTTCGTTTGTAGTTGTGAATTGAATATTCAATGAATAAAGAGATTCAATCAAAAAAATAAGAAAAAAAACGAAAAATTCAAAGAGAATGGTTTGGAAAAAAGAATGAAATGGAAGAACAAAAGTCGTATGGATTCACAAAAATTATGTGAATAAAAACTAAAAAAGAAATATCGAAGTCGTTCTGATGATTCAATAATACTATTTATTATTACGTCAATTTCGAGTTCTTAGTTCCTTCGACTGTATATATCTTAGCGATGGAATAATTAAGTCATAATTTATTGGTTGATTGTATCATTAACTATTTACTTATTTTGGTGTGAGGAACTTATCATGAATCCACTGATTTCTGCCGCTTCCGTTATTGCTGCTGGGTTGGCCGTCGGGCTTGCTTCTATTGGACCTGGGGTTGGTCAAGGTACTGCTGCGGGCCAAGCTGTAGAAGGGATCGCGAGACAGCCCGAGGCGGAGGGAAAAATACGAGGTACTTTATTGCTTAGTCTGGCTTTTATGGAAGCTTTAACAATTTATGGACTGGTTGTAGCCTTAGCACTTTTATTTGCGAATCCCTTTGTTTAATCCTAAAATAAAAATACGTATTTTTTCTTAGTTTATTTCCTTGGACTTACTGCTCTTCTTTTTTTTTCGAATTATATTCAGATTTTACGCCTACAATTTTTTATTTGGTGGGACAATAACCCCATGGGAAGGAATGATTGGAGGATGAGGAATTAGCAGACCGACTCGCCCTCTTCCTTCCCCCTCTTAGTCCAATGGAACGTTTTTTTAGGAAGTGTTACAATAAACGAGATATTTCGCAATTGACATGGCATAACGCCTGGGACCTAATTCTAATAATGATAAGTATCATCTTTTTTTGTCAATTGGAAATTTCCAATTGACAAAAAAATCCATTGATTTATAAATGAATGGATTTTTAACTCTATTTAAATTTTCTTTCTAAATAGAGTTAAATAAAATAGCAAATAGGAAATTACAAAAAAAGAAAATAAACATATGAAATAAAAATAAATAGATAATTAGTCTATCTATATCTAAGAGGAGATTCTATGAAAACTGTAACCGATTCTTTCCTTTCCTTAGGTTACTGGTCATCCGCCGGGAGTTTCGGGTTTAATACCGATATTTTAGCAACAAATCCAATAAATCTAAGTGTAGTGCTCGGTGTATTGATTTTTTTTGGAAAGGGAGTGTGTGCGAGTTGTTTATTTCAAGAATAGGCTGGATCCAACCAACTGCACTTTTTTTTTTCGTTCTAACTGGGAAAGGTGCATGATCGCGCGAATTACTTTTGAATAAATTAAATAAATTAATAAATCATATTTAAGAACCATAGCATTTCGCGATTCATTGGTAAATCTACTTTGATTCTCTATCAACCAATAATAATAATGTGGAACAATTAACATGGTTAAAGCTAAATCGTTTGAAGTCCATACTCAGCAAGGTACTCTTTCTACTATTAGGTTAATATTTTAATGTTAATATAGAAATGGTTTCAAAATGAATAGTTAGAAAGTTTTTTCGATATATAACACTCATGTCGATAAAATTATTTTAACCTTTTTTTCTATTTTTTTATTTATTGATTGATTGGAAAAAATTATGAGTATTTCAACCCCTCTTTTTTATCCAATGCTGAATCGATAACCTACGTATAAATTAAGAAAAATTCTTTGGATTTGAAAAAAAAAAGAAACAATGTTGCTGACAATTATTTGTTTGGTCAGAAGAGTCCTCCGAATATTCTGGTCTTGGATTAATGATCAGTTTT